TTCCGTCAAGCCCTCATTAATAAACCTACAAAATCCCTCAAATTGGATCTGACTAAATCCAGGTATTGTGGACATTCCCTCATTTCCATCATTCCAGAGCATCTTAATTTTCAGTTTCCCCTTTATCGAAAAATCCCATTATTAGCTCACTATTTATCGATCCATATGGTTCGATTTCGCAATGATGGAATGTATATTCTGTTTACTGAATCACATGAAATTTTAGACAACCCCGTAAATGTACTTCATACGTATGAGAACGGAAATGAGACAGAGGAATGAAGAGCATTTTCGACGCAAGACAAGTTCGAATTTGCGACAGGTACAAATGGAAATTGGAAATGAATTTATAAAGCATTCCCAGAATAATTCCGCCACTTACACTTATGGAGTCTTATATAGAATATAAAAATTCATCCAACTTCTACCTATCCAACTTCTACCTATTATTATGATAATACGATTAGATTGATTGGGTACCAAAAAAATAAATGGATTCAGAATGAAATCGAATCTCTATGAATGAGATAAAGAAAGCCAGTAGTAATATGGTTTCCCCTTTAGTTAAAGTTAATTTTTTTCAACATGAAAAAAAATTTCGGATTTTTTGACTTTTACTATATATTTTTACTATATAATATAAATATTTTTTGACTTTTACTATATATTTTTACTATATAATATAAATATAATTTGACTTTTACTATATATAATATATAGATTTATGGAATATGATTGAATTGCATAATAGGAATAATATTTCCATAGCTATCCACCTATCCACATATCTCATCTCATCTTTTTTTTATAGCAATTTTGCTTGTGGCAACAGAAGTCAGGTCACACCATATCATAATTTCTACTTTTTCTATTGTATTATAGAAAACGAAAAAAAAACACGACGATTCCATATAAGGATATGGGATATGTACATAAAAAAGACTCGTCCCGGTCCCGGTATATGTGTAATTTTTGTTTTTGGGGTGTGGGTTTACATATACACATATCATATATATTGTTATATTTAAATTAATTTGTTATGCCAGTAAGAAAAGGCAATAATTTGAGATACAAATTGAAGAACTTTTCACTAATTCAAAAAAAAATAGTTAATGGTTCCAATTTGCACTAAATTTTTCAGTCTGTGACCGAAAATCCATTTTTTACCTTCTCAATGGAAAGAGAAGGGGGAGTTTTTAAGGGGTGTGATAACCAATCGAAGAGAATAATTGGATTGGATAAAAAAAAGAAAAGAATTAGTAATAGAATCTTAGTAAAAGAATATGGATGAATACTCTTTTTTTACCTATTTTATATTTTTTTTGAGATTTGGATCGGATTTGGCGACATGGCCAAGTGGTAAGGCAGGGGACTGCAAATCCTTTATCCCCAGTTCAAATCTGGGTGTCGCCTGATCAACAAGAAACGGGGGATTTCTTATTCTACTGATTTAATTCGACGAATTTTGTCCCCGGAGCCGGAGAAGTATAAGCCTATCGATAGTTTTTTAATAGTGAGAGTCCATTCTGGAATTCAGAACGACGAAAATCAGAGGTCGAAAGTATCCAAAGGTTCCTAAAAGACAATCCATTTTTCTCCTAAGATTGAAGAAGAGATTGTACGAAAGAGTATCAAGAATTCCTAATTATTTTTTACTACCATTACTAAAATTGTGTCTACTGACTCCATCTGGAATTAGAAAGGATTGAAGAAACTTTATATCCAGACTCACGAGGGTCTCTGAGTAATCAAACATTCAATCAGGATAGTCGGTCAACTCTTATTTTTATAGAGTAAAAGTAAAAGTCGAAAAAAAAGGGTAACAAACAATAGGTCTTAGTATTCCCACATGTTTCATTTCATTAGGATAGAAGTATTCCTTTGCTATCTAATTTTTCAAGAAAAGGTATGTGTATCATATCTGTACTTAATACTTATACTTCAAAATTCTACCAGAAATCTTAGAATATTGTTACAAGTAGATTCATTGGATTGGTTCATTAATAGCTTTAAGTCAGAATTATATTTTGACTCTGTGCCATTAATTCCACTATGATTATTGATCAATAATTAAATAATTCCTTCATAGAGATAGGAGACATAATTCATATGGATATTGTAAGTCTCGCTTGGGCTGCTTTAATGGTAGTCTTTACATTTTCCCTCTCACTTGTAGTATGGGGAAGGAGTGGACTTTAGGGAGGGGTACTACTAGTTTTTTAATTTAATTGTATGAATTGTTTAATTGAGCGTTTTGCGAAGCTTTTTCTTTTTTAAGAATGTCTCTGTTTCAAAATTATACTGAAATACAGTAATGAATAAGAAAATACAATAATGAATAATAACCATTCGATCAAACAATGAATGATTACTTTACTATAGTTCTATTTCGAAACTCAAATCTACGCATGATAGGAAAATTTTTTCAACCGGATTCTTCCTAAACATTCTATTTTAATAAACCAGTTCTTACCAGAATTATGGATATTACAATGAACAAAAACCAGAAATGGGTTTTTTATTTTTTTCTTTATTTGTTTCCCTCTTTTTTTACTTTTACTGTTCTAAGAGAACATAAAGTCGTTCCGCTAATCTAATTAGATTATGGCAATACATACTTTCTATTGGAAGTGACTAGTTGTTGTCCAAACCAAAGAAAAGAGGTTCTACACATAAGAAGATTAGATCCTTCTTTCGTTGCACGATTCACGTATCGTGTATTTCACCTTTCTTTTAGACTCCTCTCCATTTTTTATGCTTTTGACTCATCTCATGTCTTAAGCATAAAAAATGGAATGGAGTATACTCTACTCTATTAACCTATTCCCTTTTACAAATCTGAATAAATTATCATAGAATAGAACTCCGCGGATCATGTTTTCTGTTAATGGATCAAGCAATAGCTTCTTGTGGTGGGAAATCTAAAAAAAGAAAAAGATTCTTTGGTTTCGTTTTCTTTTCTCTTTTTTTATTTATTTTTAAATTTCTAATAGATTAGTATACGCCCATATTATTCTTGCTCCATTGATTCTTTTGATGGATCTCAGGATCTATCCTATATAGATAAATTCTAAAATAGGTTAAGAATTAGAACAGTTGGCCTTCGATTATTTTGGATTGATCGAAATACACACAGGTAAATGTAGCCAAAAAAAAAAGAATTGGGCTGCTATTTTGATGTACTATTTAGATATACATCTAATCCATGTACATACATATTGTATATTGATCTAGATATGGGCTTTTTTATAGGAAAAAGTCTATATCCGTATACAATACAATTTTCTATGAAAATAATGAATATGATAATATATACTATATAATAGTATATAACTATACCATACTATCTAGGCTTAGATACTACTATCTCAGATACTTATGATTCCAGCCAGATCATTTCGTTTAAGACTTGAAGTTTGAATTCCTTTCTTCAATCATTGATAAGAAATAATAATTCAAGTTTCAATCAAATTAGTCATTTTGACTGACTGTTTTTACGTAGATGATAAGTAAAAAAGCAGTAGGAACTAGAATGAACAGTGCAGTAGCAATAAATGCGAGAATATTTACTTCCATAATCTCATTTTTTTTTTACTTCGCAATAACTCGGGATTTAATCCCATAGAGATGAGAAATTGGATTCCTGTAAATTCAATGGGATGAATTGCATCCTGATGATACTGAATCGGATCAGTATTATGAATAACAATATATGATCTATCAAATAAATTCATCGTCGAGAATTGAATAGTATAACATAGTAAGATCCTTTATCTATACTAAATCTGAAAAAGGATTCTTTATTGGATCAGGAAATTTACATCCTTTTCCACTTTTTCTTTTCTATAAATAACCCAACCCTATCGTCTTCCCTATATATTCCTCCTTCGTTATATTATACTTATACATACAATTATGAGGTATTATATGACTAGTATGGTATTCTATGGATGATACACAGATCCACAAAGAAAAGAGTAGGAGTGAGATGGAAAAAGGACGAGTTAAGTAGAAAAAATCGAATATAATTTCAATGAATAAAATAAAAAAGGAGTGTTACTCGTTCTCCTCTTTTATTTTATTAGTATTTCTTCCTTCAATTGGGACTGGAACTGGAAGGCATACATAAAAAATTGAGTGTGCAATTTAGTTTATTTGAATGAAAATGAGATAGATTGTTTCCAATTAGTCATTGAGGATACCCCCCCAAAAAAAGTTGGAACTCAAAGGGGTTTTCATTTACCCTGACGAGTACTCTGTCGAGGCACTTATGTTAAGTTCGTTGTGTCTCGTACAATAAACGAATACAATTTGTATATGTACTCCGGTAAAAAGGGGTACTCTTTTCTATTTTATTCATCAAGAATATTGAAAAACAAAAGTGGACAAGTATCTCTTAAATTCAAATAGTAAAGTAAATATAAGAATACTACCGATTGTACGAATCTAACTATTATGTTATGCCTCTCTCTTATCAATCGGCACTAATGAAAGAAATGGAAATTCCCGTATTTGTCTGATGATAAATACGAAATAAAAACAAAAGAAATAGGGATCCCGCTGGGTATTAGCTCTTGCTCCCTCTTTCTTTTTTCACGTTAAATAAATTTATCCATTTATTTAACGGATCGGATCCTAGTTCGGGACTGACGGGGCTCGAACCCGCAGCTTCCGCCTTGACAGGGCGGTGCTCTGACCAATTGAACTACAATCCCAGCGAGGTGTATGGTATACATATTCTTAATGGTTTTAAAAAACCATTTTATTTTCTTCGTCGTGTTGTAAGAGAGACATGAATGATATACTAACTGATATTATATACACATAGATATGGACTATACTGAAAGTAACACAGATTACTAGTAACCCATGTTTTTTTAGTGCCAAAAATGGACAATCAACCTTTCAACGAGAAAAAACTATTTTTCTTTTCATAATCTTTGATTATGTATTACCAATCTAGAGTCTTAGAAAGATCAGAATGAATCAGAAAAACATGG